ATATTGGCTACAATTGAAGAGGTCTTATCAATAAAATTTCCATTTATTCGAGATCTAGGCATAATTAGCAATTCATTCTATAATTCTTCTCATCCCCTTTCGGGGAAAACGATCCCACAAAAAAAGGAATTGTACAGTACAAAATAACATAAAAACAGACTTATTGGAAAAAATGTGGTGTCTCTCTTTTGAACAAAGATGAAATGAAATAGTTGAATCAGATTAGATTTCATTCCAATTTCGTAGTATACCAGTATACTGCTATTACTATTTCATCTAAGTTGAATAACCAAGTTTTCTATGAATTTTTAGAACTCGAGAATTTTTGATTTGGTTATGATCCAAAAAGGAAAAGAATAGAATAATCATTCAATCAAATTCAAATAATGTAACCATCCTTTTTGTTCGCATAACGTGTATGTGCCACACCATACAATTGAAATAGTTGAAATAAAAAGATTCATCGGACGATTCATGAATTCCATGGGTTAGCTGATGAAAGAAGTTGTTGTTGATAAATATGAAATTGAAAAAGAAATTTTTTTTTATGGAACCATCGCATCGGGCGGTCATACATGTACTACAATTCAGATAATTAAGATAGAAGGACTCGCTATTCATTCGGATTTTGGTCAAGAATAACATTCTGTAGGAGAGATGGCCGAGTGGTTCAAGGCGTAGCATTGGAACTGCTATGTAGACTTTTGTTTACCGAGGGTTCGAATCCCTCTCTCTCCGTTTCTTTTCATTCATCAACGTTACTTACTACAATGTATCAAAGAAAATAAGAATTGATATCATTATTTTAACGCCTTATTTAATAAACATTATCTATCCCTAATTAATACCTGCGAAAATACAAATAGAAAGATCCTCTTGATATTGAAAAGAAGAAAAAAATCAAAAGAATTCTATTGCCGATCCTTTTTTGATACGTGAATGAGACAGGGTACGAGGTATTCTATTTACTTCAGCGAAAGGAGTTAAAATTGGTATGAACCTTGCTTTTTTATTTTCGTTAGAATCAAGTCTGACGGGAATAATATTCTACGACCAACAAATCATTTATTTTCAGACCGATCCATTTACTATCTATTATTTGATTTACAAATCCTTTATATTGTAAGGAGTCAATAGTCAAATGGTTTGGCAATTCCCCGCGGGGGGATGAAACAAGATAATTTTGAATCAGAGTTTTCGATCTTTCTTTATCCTTCGTAGTAATAATATCTCGGGGTTTGCAACGATAACTTGGTATATCCACTATACGACCATTAACTAAAATGTGTCTATGGTTAACTAATTGTCTGGCTCCTGGAATGGTCGAAGCCATACCTAATCGAAAAAGGATGTTATCCAAACGCATCTCGAGTAGTTGTAGTAAAACCTGGCCTGTTGACCCTTTGGCTTTTCCAGCAATATGCACATATTTAAGTAATTGTCGTTCTGTCAGACCATAATGAAAACGCAATTTCTGTTTCTCTTCTAAACGAATACGATATTGTGATCTTTTTCCAGAGCGCAATTGGGTTTGAAGATCACTTCTGGATCTGGGTCTTTTACTAGTTAGTCCTGGTAAAACCCCCAGCCGGCGTATTTTTTTGAAACGAGGTCCTCGGTAACGAGACATAGAAAGGCTCCTTTTTGATTCATTTTTATTTGACAAAAAAATATAAAATCAGACTGAACTAAAGGATCAGCAAAGCAAAACTCAATTTACTAAAGTCCTACAAAACAGAATAAAATAAATTTGATCAATTAAATTTTATCAATATTCGGATTTTTTGTATATATAGGAAATTCAAGCGAAGGTTACGTTTTCCAATTTCTTCTGTAGAGATCTAATTGTTCTAGTCAACTTTTTTCTTTATAGCTATAGCTGCAAGTTATCATGACATAATAGATCGGTGATCCGACATTTAGAGAAAGCGAGAGTAGAGATTTTCAATCATGTAAATAAAAAAATAGATAAAAAAAGAGCCGGCTATCGGAATCGAACCGATGACCATCGCATTACAAATGCGATGCTCTAACCTCTGAGCTAAGCGGGCGGATATAAGAGCAATAGTGTATAGGAATACAGGAAACTAGCAGATCTTAGCTATTTTCTAATGATTCTTATTCTTTTTTTCTTTTATTTATTGATTCTTTCAATTTCTTCTATTTCTTAAATATTAGTTATATATTTTAGATTCTATTTAGAAAATAGAAAAGAAAACTATTTAGATCTAGATAAATTAGATATCTAAATAGAAATCTAAATTCAATTTCATATTCATATATATGAAATATGAAAAGAAAATATCAATGAAATTAGAATTCAAAATGAAAAAAAAAAGAAGAATGAATATCGACCGTTCCACTATTCAAAACTACACTGTAAAAATGAAGGAGGAGGAAAGGCATATATATATATGTGGTATATATCTATCCATATTGAATTGCGGATAGATCAATGATAAAATCATTTTACATTGAAAAAATAGGGTTTATAGATGAAATGATATAATATAGAATAGAGGAAAAAAATAAAATAACAGCATACACTTTTTCAATATTGAATCATTACCTAATGGATTCAATAGTGCCAAGATAAATGAAAGAGGTGGGTGGAATTACAGCTGGATTCTTGTCTCAAAGGAAAGGGGATATGGCGAAATTGGTAGACGCTACGGACTTGATTGGATTGAGCCTTGGTATGGAAACCTGCTAAGTGGTAACTTCCAAATTCAGAGAAACCCTGGAACTAAAAAAGGGCAATCCTGAGCCAAATCTTTGTTTCGAGAGAAAAAACGATGAAAGATGAAAAATGAGAATAAAAAGGGGATAGGTGCAGAGACTCAATGGAAGCTGTTCTAACGAATGAAATTGATTACGTTACGTTAGTAGCTAAAAGACTTCTATCGAAATGACAGAAAGGATACGTATTATATACCTAAGACGTACGTATACATACTGACATAGCAAACGATTAATCACAACCCAAATCTTAATATCGAATTCTATTCTGTATCTCTATATATTTATAATTTATATATGAAATATGAATGAAATATGAAATTTATATATGAAAATAAAAATCTTCTCTTTCTTTCTATTAATATTTATTAATATTATATTATTAATATAAGTAATATAATAGTATGAGATAAGGATCTATAAGAAACCCTATATTTCTATTCTTTTTTCAACTTCAATTTTTCATATATCTTTTTGATCTCTATCATTCTAATGAAAAAAGAATAGAATTCGAATATTCAATAATCAAATTATTCATTCCAGAATTTTTGATAGATCTTTTGAAATTTAATCGGACGAGAATAAAGAGAGAGTCCCATTTTACATGTCAATACCGACAACAATGAAATTTATAGTAAGAGGAAAATCCGTCGAATTTTTCAATCGTGAGGGTTCAAGTCCCTCTATCCCCAATAAAAAGCCCATTTTACTTCCTCGCTCTTTATTTATCCTCATCCTCTTTATTCATTTTTTTTTCATCAGTGACTCAGTTTAAACAAAATGAAATATCTTTCTCATTTTATTCACTCTGTTCTTTCGCAAATGGATCCAAATATAAATCCTCGTATCTTTTTTCAATCCAATCTCATTTGTTTTGTATAATACGATATGAAGATATATATTCAAGGAATCTCCGTTATTGAATCATTCATAGTCTATATCTTTTTGACAAAAAAAGTCTTCTTTTTGAAGATCCAAGAATTTAAAGGGCTAGAGCCAATTTGTTAAGATTTTCTTTTTTAGTTCTTTTCATTATTGACATAGATAGAAGTACTCTGCTAGGATGATGCACGGGAAATGGTCGGGATAGCTCAGTTGGTAGAGCAGAGGACTGAAAATCCTCGTGTCACCAGTTCAAATCTGGTTCCTGACACGTGAATAATGTATCGGATAGATATTTCTTAATACCTCATACAAATGAAATTAATTCATTAAGACAGATCGGAATAGATATTCTTTACTTTCTTTTTCCTTTTTTTCTCTCTTTTTTTTTTTCTCCTTTCAATTCTCTTTCTATATGTGATGTGTAATATAGAATGCTCTTATACTTAGTTCTTTTTCTTTTCTATTCTACTTATTCTTATACTTAGTTTATACTTATTATCTTATATAATCTTATATATCTTATATATATTTATATATTTTTATTTATATATTTTCTATTTTTCTATTGATCTTATATCTTATAAATAAATAGAAAGTCAAAGTAAAGAATTCCCTATCTTATATTAACTTAGAATAATTATAGATAATAGATATAGATAGTAATTCTAGATAGATAGTAATTCTAGTAATATACTATAGTAATAGTATAGTAATAAATAGTATAGTAATATAGTAAGAGTAATATAGTAAAGAAGAAATTCAATTTAAAACAAAAAGAATAAAAAGATGATAAAGAACATATGTAATTTCTTCATGAAAGTGGATGAAGAGAGATGGGTATTTGATCCGAGATTTGACAAATACCAATTAGGTCTGTTGGAATGTATTAGGGCTATACGGACTCGAACCGTAGACCTTCTCGGTAAAACAGAGAAAACTTATTATTATCGAAATGATTCGAACTGTTTCAAAGACCCAACATGCATTTTGTTGCATTGGGCTCTTTCATCAACTGATGTAAAAATCAGTTAGTCCACCATAGTTTTCTTTAGAGTAAGATAAGAAGATATTGAGATGGCTCCATGTGCTCTGATTCATTATTTGTATCCTGATCTAGGAGCAATACCAAAGTGTTTCAAAGAAGGGTGACCTTTATTTAGGTCTGCCTTCGGCCTAGATCAACCTAAATGAAATGCAGTCTCTATCGCTCCGCTACAAGAGTAAAATATGAGACTTCATACACCTCAAAGCTCATAGGACGAAAAGAGGTTCTTTTGAGATCCTTATACTCATTATGCCTGGCATTGAATGGGCTGAGCATTTACCTTATAATGGCAGGTTCTATTTGATTTAGCACCGGAATTCGCACTTGAACCGGATCAAACCAAATTTGTCAGGCTATTTTTCTCTTGTTCTCTCGAATCTACGGAGTAAGACATCGACTTCTCAAAAAGATCAATTATGGTCATTGCATAATGAGCTCCTTTGAAAAACATTGGCGCACGTGTAAACGAGGTGCTCTACCTAACTGAGCTATAGCCCTTGTCATAACCATTTTAATATAGAGACAATTTCTTGTCAAGAAGGGTATCCCATAATCTCACATGATAACTCTCTGATCTGTTTATGTTTACTGGTAAAAGATTAATATTGCTTAGAAAACATATTTTACCTATAATCCATCGAAGTGATGGAGACCCTTTTTGTGGTGATAAATGACCTACTTAACCCAGTGGTTAGAGTATTGCTTTCATACGGCAGGAGTCATTGGTTCAAATCCAATAGTAGGTAGAACTTATTAGATACCGGATTCCATGGTATCTAATAAGTTTTTCTACTCATCCTCTTTTTTTCGTTATGTTCTATCATCAGATTAATCAAATTAGACTTCATTGTGGTCAATTTGTGGAATCAAGATGTAGTGTGTAGTATATAATAAAATAATAAAGAAATCTTTTTATTTTGATTGAATTTATTGACTACTAAGAGGAAATTACTTTGACAGCTTCTACTCGTGTCCTAGCTCGTCTGAGAGCTAGATTTGCCTCAATTGCTTGTCTCTTACCCTCAACTTTACTCAAGTTAGCTTCAGCTATTTCAAGAGTTTGTTGAGCTTCTTGTGGATCAATGTCAGTACTAATTTCCGCACCATTTCCTAAAATGGTGATCTCATTATTACTTATTCTAGCAAAACCGCCCATAAGAGCTACCGTTAACCATCGATCTTTTAGACGTATTCTCAAAAGACCTATATCTATAGCCGTGGCAATGGGGGCATGATTTGGTAATACCCCAATTTGTCCACTATTAGTAGATAAAATAATCTCTTTCACTTCAGAATCCCAAATCATTCGATTTGGAGTCAGTACACAAAGATTTAAGGTCATTTCTTCAATTTGCTCTCCTCTTCTAAGTTCATAGCTTTCGCGGTAGCTTCATCGATGTTACCCACCAAATAAAAGGCCTGCTCGGGAAGACCATCTAATTCTCCGGAAAGGATGAATTGAAACCCCCGAATTGTTTCTGCTAGACCAACATATTTCCCTGGAGAACCAGTAAAGACTTCTGCCACAAAGAAGGGTTGTGATAAGAAACGCTCAATTTTGCGTGCTCTTGCTACAGTTAAACGATCTTCTTCGGATAATTCGTCCAACCCAAGGATAGCTATAATGTCCTGAAGTTCTTTGTAACGTTGTGAAGTTTGCTTAACCCTTTGCGCAGTTTCATAATGTTCTTCGCCAACAATCCGAGGTTGTAACATAGTTGACGTTGAATCCAAGGGATCTACTGCTGGATAAATACCTTTGGCAGCTAATCCTCTTGATAATACGGTAGTAGCATCTAAATGTGCAAATGTCGTGGCAGGAGCAGGGTCGGTCAAATCATCCGCAGGTACATAAACTGCTTGAATCGATGTTATGGATCCTTCCTTGGTAGAAGTAATTCTTTCTTGCAAAGAACCCATTTCCGTACTAAGGGTAGGTTGATAACCCACTGCAGAAGGCATTCTACCTAATAAGGCAGAGACTTCGGACCCTGCTTGAACGAAACGAAATATATTGTCAATGAATAGAAGTACGTCTTGCTCATTAACATCTCGGAAATATTCCGCCATGGTTAGGGCAGTCAAGCCAACTCTCATACGAGCTCCTGGCGGTTCATTCATTTGACCATAGACTAGAGCCACTTTGGATTCTGCAATATTTTTTTCATTAATAACCCCGGATTCTTTCATTTCCATGTAGAGATCATTTCCTTCACGAGTACGTTCACCTACTCCGCCAAATACGGATACGCCTCCGTGAGCTTTGGCAATGTTGTTGATCAATTCCATGATGAGTACTGTTTTACCCACTCCAGCTCCCCCAAATAGTCCTATTTTTCCTCCACGGCGATAGGGGGCTAAAAGATCCACAACTTTAATCCCTGTTTCAAAGATTGATAATTTTGTATCTAACTGTATGAAGGCGGGTGCAGATCTATGAATAGGAGATGTTGTGCTAATATCGACAGGACCTAAATTATCAACGGGCTCTCCAAGGACGTTGAAAATTCGTCCGAGAGTAGCTCCCCCGACTGGAACACTTAGAGGAGCTCCCGTGTCAATCACTTTCATTCCTCTCATCAGACCATCTGTAGCACTCATAGCTACAGCTCTCACTCGATTATTTCCTAATAATTGTTGTACTTCACAAGTTACATTAATTTGATGACCGTCAGTATCTCGACCTTTAATTATCAAAGCATTATAAATATTAGGCATCTTGCCCGGTGGAAAAATGACATCCAGTACTGGGCCAATAATTTGAGCGATACGCCCTTGGTTTTGTTCTTCAAGTGTAGAAACCACAGGATCAGAAGTAATGGGATTGTTTC